TGAACTTAGAAATGGAGAGCAATTTGAAGAAATGACCTTAAATCTTTGTGTACTGACCCCTAATCGAATTGTTTGGGATTCAGAAGTTAAAGAAATCGTTTTATCTACGAATAGTGGCCAAATCGGCGTATTACCAAACCATGCTCCTATTGCTACAGCTGTAGATATAGGGATTTTGAGAATACGACTTAAGGACCGATGGTTAACGATGGCTCTAATGGGTGGTTTTGCTAGAATAGGTAGTAATGAGATCACTGTTTTAGTAAATGATGCGGAAAAAGGTAGTGATATTGATCCACAAGAAGCTCGGCAAACTCTTGAAATAGCAGAAGCTAATTTGAGAAAAGCTAAAGGAAAGAGACAAATAATTGAGGCAAATCTAGCTCTTCGGCGAGCTAGGACAAGAGTAGAGGCTGTCACTGCAATTTCATAACTAATTCATTGGTGCGTTCGAATAATCAAAAAAAGTTCTGTTTCTAATTCTAAACCCTAAATATTTGAATTTGATTCTGCCGAGTGAATCCAATCAAGCAGAATCAAATTTTGATACAACGCAATTCAAAAATAAATAAAAATACAAAATCTATAAAAATAGAAATAGAAGAGGGTGGGGCAAAAAACTTATTAGATACCGGAGTCAATGGTATCTAATAAGTTCTACCTACTATTGGATTTGAACCAATGACTCCCGCCGTATGAAAGCAATACTCTAACCACTGAGTTAAGTAGGTCATTTATCATCCCAAAAAGAACCAAGGGGAACCCATCCCGCCGATGGATTATAAATATCATATTCCTTATAAGCAATAATAATCTAATCAATATCACTCAAAAATTTAGGATGTTAGATCATAGAATATTCATCTTGACAACAAATGATCTATATGCTAAAATATGCATCACAAGCACTAAGGGCTATAGCTCAGTTGGTAGAGCAACTCGTTTACACGCGCGCCGATGTTTTTCGGGGGAGTCCATCATACAATCCACAAAATGGATCTTATTGATAAATCGATGTCTTACTCCATAACTTTAAGGGAACAACAGCCTGACAAACGATTCGGTCCGATTTGGATGCCCATTTAGGTACCAAACAGACTCCATCGTCGATTTGAGATATTGATAGGGTGAATACCAGTACATTCAATGCTAGGCATAATGAGTATTTGAGTATTAAGGTCCTCAAAAAATCTCTTTTCGTTCTATGAACTTTAAGGTGTATGAAGTTTCATATTTGATTTTTTAAGCCGAGCGGTAGAGACTTCATTTAACTTAAAACGATCTAGGCCAGAGGCAGACCTACGTCAAGATAACCCCCCACCTTTGAAACACTTTGGTAGTGCTCCTGGACCGGAATCAAAAATAATGAATCAGAGCACGTGGAGCCATCTCCTTATCTTATTTTTCGGTCAAGAAAAAATATGGCGAATTGGCTGATATTTCTATCAGTTAATGAAAGAGCCCAATGCAAAAAAAATGCATGTTGGGTCTTTGAAACAGTTCAGATCATTTTGATAAAAATAAGTTTGATTTGTTTTACCGAGAAGGTCTACGGTTCGAGTCCGTATAGCCCTAATAAATAAAAATGAATAAAATAAAAAATTGCATAATTTTTATTTCTTCATTCTTGTTTATTGCTTGTAACTGACTGGTTGGTTCATCGAAACCCAATTTTTACTAGAAACTCACTCACGGGCTTCGTTTAAAGCAGAACCGAAAACTGAAAGAAAAACTTATTTCAAGAGATCGAATCCCTCCTTATCCAATTGTGGATAAACTTCGGTCATTAATCTTCGGAGGGAAATTCCGCGGGAATTTCCCTGCCCACAACCAAGGGATTAAGTTAGTGATACTCCTTGTCTTTGGTATGCCTAACCTTAATGAATTTAAGAAGTAAAAATCATGACACAGGTTTGGTGAAAAACTCCAAAGAGTTATTCACATAGATCTAGGGAATAACCCAACGTATTTGTGGACAAGCTGAAGTTTGTTGAAAAACGAATCTCTTTTGTAAGTTTCATTGTCAACAATGTAAAATAAGCTTGTTCTTCGGATAGGCCTATAGACCCGGTGAAGCACCACAAAACAGGGGGGGCGATCTTCTTTTTCTGTATTCAATCAAGAGAAAACCCCACCCAGATTTTAATAAACGGAATATACCAACACTACGATTAAGATATTTGAAATCCTGAGATGAAACTACTTATCCGTTCTCTTCTATTTCAATATTTGATTTGTTCTATTCTAAATCACTAATAAAAAAACGACAAAAAGACCCCACAATACTATTCCTACAAAAACCTAAATCTATAAAATCGAATTTTTCTAAAAAAAAATTTCAAATATTCAAAATAATAATTTTTTTTAGAAGTCGCTTTCTTTAGCAAGAATCCTAGGCGAAGACAAGATAATTTGTCTAAGCGTAACCTATATAGTTATACTAACTAAAGAAATAAAATAAAATCGAACGCAAAAAATTAAGTAGAATAAAATTAAGTAG